GCCACTTTAGCTCTTGCTCAAAAAGATATTAAGAGGGGTTTAGCCTATTCTACAATGTCTCAATTGGGTTATATGATGTTGACTTTAGGTATGGGATCCTATCGAACTGCTTTATTTCATTTAATTACTCATGCTTATTCGAAAGCATTATTGTTTTTAGCATCTGGTTCGGTTATTCATTCAATGGAAGCTGTTGTTGGATATTCGCCAGATAAAAGTCAGAATATGGGTCTTATGGGAGGTTTAGCAAAACACGTACCAATTACAAAAAACGCTTTTTTTTTAGGTACACTCTCTCTTTGTGGTATTCCACCCCTTGCTTGTTTTTGGTCTAAAGATGAAATTCTTAATGATAGTTGGTTGTATTCACAGATTTTCGCAATAATAGCCCTGTTCACAGCAGGATTAACTGCATTTTATATGTTTCGGATTTATTTACTTACTTTTGAGGGACATTTAAATGCTCATTTGCAAAATTACAGCGGAAAAAAAAATACTTCGTTGTACTCAATCTCTCTATGGGGTAAAGATTCAAAAAAAAAAATTGACTTATTATCCTTTTTAAAAAGGAACAATAATGAAAGCACTTTTTTAAAAAAAACATATCGAATTGATGAGAATGAAAAAAAGCTAACCCCCCCTTTTATTATTCTTCGTAATTTTGGCAAAAACAGTGTCTATTCTTATCCTTATGAATCGGACAATACTACGTTATTTCCTCTACTTGTATTGGTATTATTTACTTTGTTTATTGGATCTATAGGAATACCTTTGAATGACCAAGGAATGAACTTGGATATATTATCCAAGTGGTTAACTCCATCTATAAACCTTTTACATTCAAATTTGAAAAATTTTATTGATTGGTATGAATTTGTAAAAGATGCCATTTTTTCAGTCAGCATTTCCTATTTTGGAATAATTATAGCGCTCTTTTTATATAAACCCGTTTATTCGTCTTTACAAAATTTAGATTTAATTAATTTTTTTGTTAAAAAAGGTCCTAAACGAGTTCTTTGGGAGAAAATTATCAATTTAATTTATAATTGGTCAGATAATCGTGGTTACATAGATGTTTTTTATGAAACATCCTTAATGGGAAGTATAAGAAAATTGGCGGAATTAACTTATTTTTTTGATAGACGCATAATTGATGCCGTTACAAATGGAGTTGGTCTTATGAGTTTCTTTCTAGGAGAAGGCATCAAATATATAGGGGGCGGACGTATTTCTTTTTATCTTTTCGTGTATTTATTTTTTGTAGTAGTTTTTGTCTTAATATTCCTTAATCTAAATACTTAATATAAATATTACTTTACCATCGCTTATAATTGAAAAGAAGAGTTATAAGGGGTTTTTCAAACCA